GTGTAGAATTCAGACCTAACCATTAATCAAGAAGCGATGGGAACGAGGGAACCCGTGAATATATAGGATTCAATTGAAAATGAATTCGGACAATTCATTGGGAAGGATGGCGGAACAAACCAGAGACCAATTAATATATTCTGAAACAAAATAAGCTAATTTTAGAGCTGAAATAGATATTGAAAGAGTAAATATTCGCCCGCGAAAATTCTTTTTTTTTTTGATTGAATTGCTCATATTTGGATAATCCAAATATGATTCCAATATGATAATTATAAAAAGAAAATGAAATATATATATAACAAAAAGGAAGAAAATAGGTATTTAATATTTAGTTCTATAAATCCAAAATCCAAATAAAAAATATCTAGCAAACTAGACGAATCCACCTTCCTTAAAGAATTATAAAGAATTTATTGATTAAGTGGATTCTATTACTCCATGTATATCTTAATTATATAAAAATAGAGCAGGCATCAAAATGAAATTTCTATTTTTTATTTCATTCGCGAGGAGCCGGATGAGAAGAAACTCTCACGTCCGGTTCTGTAGTAGAGGTGGAATTCCAAAAAACCATCAACTATAACCCCAAAAGAACTAGATTCCGTAAACAACATCGAGGAAGAATGAAGGGAATATCTTATCGGGGTAATCGTATTTGTTTCGGAAGATATGCTCTTCAAGCAATTGAACCAGCTTGGATTACATCTAGACAAATAGAAGCAGGGCGGCGAGCAATGACACGAAATGCACGTCGCGGTGGAAAAATATGGGTACGTATATTTCCTGACAAACCCGTTACCGTAAGACCCGCCGAAACCCGTATGGGTTCAGGGAAAGGATCTCCCGAATATTGGGTAGCTGTTGTCAAACCAGGTCGAATACTTTATGAAATAAGCGGAGTAGCAGAAAATATAGCCCGAAGGGCTATGGCAATAGCAGCATCGAAAATGCCTATACGAACTCAATTCATTATTTCCGGATAAAAATAGAAAACTAAAGGAAACGCATCTTTTGGATAAAACCAAGTAGAAGTTTTTTTGGACAAATAATATTTCTTTTTCTTTTTCACCCTTTGCAGTTATTTTTGCATTGAAAGAACAGATAAAAAAATATGATTCAACCTCAGACCCATTTGAATGTAGCAGACAACAGCGGGGCTCGAGAATTGATGTGTATTCGAATCATAGGAGCTAGCAATCGACGATATGCTCGTATTGGTGATGTTATTGTTGCTGTGATCAAAGAAGCAATACCCAATACGCCCTTAGAAAGATCAGAAGTGATTAGAGCTGTAATTGTACGGACCTGTAAAGAACTCAAACGAGATAACGGTATGATAATACGATATGATGATAATGCTGCAGTTATCATTGATCAAGAAGGAAATCCAAAAGGGACTCGCATTTTTGGTGCAATTGCCCGGGAATTGAGAAAAAAATTTACTAAAATAGTTTCATTAGCTCCTGAGGTATTATAAAAGGATATTTCAATGAATAATAAATATAATAGATTGTGTATCACGTATATACCTTTCATTTTAAAATTTTTATTTTTTTTAATTAAAATTAATTAAAAAGAATTACTAAATAAACTAATAATAAAGGCATGTTGATTATATCAAATTTTTGGGGCACCACTGATTTTAGCTCATCATGGGTAGGGACACTATTGCTGATATAATAACCTCTATACGAAATGCTGACATGAATAGAAAAGGAACGGTTCGAATAATATCTACTAACATTACCGAAAACATTGTTAAAATACTTTTACGAGAAGGCTTTATCGAAAATGCCAGAAAACATCAAGAAAGAAATCAATATTTTTTGATTTTAACTCTGCGACATAGAAGACATAAGAAAGGATCTTGTAGAAATACTTTCTATTTAAAAAGGATCAGTCGACCTGGTCTACGAATCTATTCTAACTATCAACGAATTCCTAGAATTTTAGGTGGAATGGGGATTGCAATTCTTTCTACCTCTCGAGGTATAATGACGGATCGGGAAGCTAGACTAGAAGGAATTGGCGGAGAAATCTTATGTTATATCTGGTAATCCCTATAATATCAAAATTGGATCCAACATTTCCTATTTCTAAACAAAAAAAGATAAAGGACAGCTTGTCGAATATCACTCCTCTATTAGTTGATACTTTAAGGGGGTTTTACCTGGAATGAAAGAACAAAAATGGATTCATGAGGGTTTGATTACTGAATCACTTCCTAATGGTATGTTCTGGGTTCGTTTAGATAATGAAGATCTGATTTTAGGTTATGTTTCAGGAAAGATACGACGCAGTTCTATACGAATCCTACCAGGAGATAGAGTTAAGATTGAAGTAAGCCGTTATGATTCAACCAGAGGTCGTATAATTTATAGACTCCGCAACAAAGATTCGAATGATTAGGTAGTTTTTTCAACTTCAACACTCCTTCCTACAAGAATACAATTCGAGGTTCAAAATATCAAGAAACTTATTTTCTTCCAAGAAATAGATTCAACCAAGGAATAACAAATATGAAAATAAGAGCTTCTGTTCGTCAAATTTGTGAAAAATGTCGACTGATCCGTAGACGGGGGCGAATTATAGTAATTTGTTCTAACCCAAAACATAAACAACGGCAAGGATAATCGTTCTACTTTACTACTATAACTAAACTATAGAAACATAAACTATATACTAACAAAAACTTTCTAAAAAAATTGCTAAAAGATTTTATTGATGTAACAAAAAAATGAAAGATTTGTTTTGACATGAAATGGATATATCCATATATCTTTGACTCCTATTTATGAGATGAGAAAGTATGGCAAAACCTATACCAAAAGTTGGTTCACGTAGAAATGGACGTATTAACTCACGTAAAAGTGCACGTAAAATACCAAAGGGTGTTATTCATGTTCAAGCAAGTTTCAATAATACCATTGTGACTGTTACAGATGTCCGAGGTCGAGTTGTTTCTTGGGCTTCTGCCGGTACTTGTGGATTCAGGGGTACAAAAAGAGGGACACCATTTGCAGCTCAAACCGCGGTAGGTAATGCTGTTCGTACAGTCGTCGAACAGGGTATGCAACGAGCAGAAGTCATGATAAAAGGTCCTGGTCTCGGAAGAGATGCAGCATTACGGGCTATTCGTAGAAGCGGTATACTATTAAGTTTTGTACGAGATGTAACTCCTATGCCACATAATGGATGTAGACCTCCTAAAAAAAGACGCGTGTAGAAATAAGAATTGAAGGTATTTCAAGAGAAATAAATGATTCAAAGATATGATCAATTTTGTAAAATATTACTATGGTTCGAGAGAAAATAAGAGTATCTACTCGGACACTGCAGTGGAAGTGTGTTGAATCAAGAACAGATAGTAAATGTCTTTATTATGGGCGCTTTATTCTATTGCCACTTCTGAAAGGTCAAGCTGATACAATAGGCATTGCGATACGAAGAGCGTTACTTGGCGAAATAGAAGGAACATGTATCACACGTGCAAAATTTGAGAAAATACCACACGAATACTCAACCATAGTGGGTATTCAAGAATCAGTACACGAAATTTTAATGAATTTGAAAGAAATAGTACTGAGAAGTAATTTATATGGAACTTGTGAGGCGTATATTTGCGTTAGGGGCCCAAGACATGTAACTGCTCAAGATCTCATCTTGCCACCTTATGTAGAAATAGTTGATAATACACAGCATATAGCTAACTTAACGGAACCTATTGATTTCTGTATTGGATTACAACTCGAGCGAAATAGAGGATATCATATAAAAGAGCCAAATAACTTTCAAGACGGAAGTTATCCTATAGATGCTCTATTCATGCCTGTTCGAAACGTGAATCATAGTATTCATTCTTATGGAAATGGGAATGAAAAACAAGAGATACTTTTTCTCGAAATATGGACAAATGGCAGTTTAACTCCGAAAGAAGCACTTTATGAAGCCTCCCGGAATTTAATCGATTTATTTATTCCTTTTCTACATGCAGAAGAAGAAAACTTCTATTTAGAGGACAATCAATACAAAGTTTCTTTACCCCTTTTTAACTTTCACAATAAATTGGCTAAAATAAGGAAAAAAAAAATCTCATTGAAATCTATTTTTATTGACCAATTAGAATTGCGACCTAAGATCTACAATTGCCTCAAAAAATCCAATATCCATACATTATTGGACCTTTTGAATAAAAGTCAAGAAGATCTTATTAAAATAGAGCATTTTCGTACAGAAGACATAAACCAAATATTTGGCACTCTAGAAAAGCATTTCGTAATTGATTTAAAAAAAAAAAATGACAAATGAATTTTACAGAATAAACCAAAAATGGAATTGAATAGATGTATCTAGGGAAAATTCACTTTGAAGCGACTATTCCCTAGATACACATGTCGTGTTATTTCACAACTGAATCACTTTAAAAAAGACCTAAAGTTAGGGATTTATCAATGGGTAATGTTGCTCCAATACCTAACCAAAGGGCCACTACAGTACCAACCAAAAAGACAGTTGTAGCTACTGGACGACGAAATGGATTTTGGAATTTATTAACATTCTCTAAAAAAGGAACTGTTAATAATCCCGCAGGTACTGAAACCATTAAAAGAACGCCTAATAACTTATTTGGTACTGTACGAAGTATTTGAAATACAGGAAAAAAATACCATTCAGGTAATATTTCCAAAGGAGTTGCAAAAGGATCCGCTGGCTCACCAATCATTGATGGTTCTAAAACCGCTAAGCCTACATTACATGCAATAGTACCTAAAATTACTACAGGAAAAATATATAAAAGATCATTAGGCCATGCGGGCTCCCCGTAATAATTATGCCCCATACCTTTTGCTAATTTAGCCCTTAATACAGGATCATTCAAGTCAGGTTTTTTTGTTATTAGGATAGGTGAATTCTTATAGATTCAATTCATCCCCCGAAAGAACCGGACGTGATAATTTTTCATCATCCGGCTCGAGCACGAATTAAAAGAACCAAATGGATCCATAAATAGAATATGTATCTTATATGTATCTTATCCATATTAAAGGGTTCCCTGTAAGAATAAAAACCCATCTCTGAAATACTCCTTTCCGAAGTTGTAATTATCGACGGAAAGAAAGGAATTTAGCTCTTACAAATAAATGCTCAACACCCAAGTAGGCTTACAAATTTGGTTGTGATCAAATGCTTTTTGGGTCGTCTCATACCTTGTGATTGGTTTTTATCTCCAAAATTTTTGGAGATTTTGGCTTTCTATAAAATGTAGAATTACATATATTACAAATCAAGAAAGGGTTTACTTGTTACTAATATAGTCCAGTCTTGTTCTTTAGATCCCTTGTTTCACTCCGATAGTATCATAGATCAGGTCAATGCAGAGGAAATGAATGCATTTCAATACTATTACTTAATATATTAATTACTTAATATATTAATAGAATAAAAAATCGGGATTATATCATGCAAAATCACACATTTGACTAGATCTTACGAAGCCCGTTCATGCATGACATGATTTAGGTTTGATCATAGAATCGATTCTTTTCAAACGAACCAGCCTATTTTCTGTATATCTCTGTATAGGACTTACTTATATGGCGGTTGGGCAAAAGACACATTGGATTATGAATTTCAATGTGGCAGAAAGGAAGATATACCTACATGGCCTAATTAATAGTTCAAGTCACACACTCCCATAATCCATTTTCATTTCAGAGAATTACCTTCAACCAGTAATTTTATGTTAAAAAACTAAATACAAAATTATGGAATTGAAGGAAAATATCTAAGATACATGGATTATTATTTTAAATAATCCATACATGTAGCAATGAAATATCGGTGTTCTTACCCCAAGTGAGAAATGATTGATTAAAAATAGTTATAATATAACTTTTCTACTCTATAAAGGCCCAGAAATACCCTGTTTACGTATCATTAGAAAGTGCATTAACATAAATACGGCAGTAAGAAGAGGCAATACAAAAGTGTGTAAACTATAAAAACGAGTCAAGGTGGATTGTCCCACACTAGCACTTCCCCGCAATAACTCTACCAAAGGCGATCCTATTACAGGAATAGCGTCCGGTACGCCTGTTACAATTTTGACTGCCCAATATCCAATTTGGTCCCGAGGTAAGGAATAACCAGTTACACCAAAAGACGCGGTCAATACAGCCAAAACCACGCCTGTAACCCAAGTCAATTCGCGAGGTTTTTTAAACCCACCGGTGAGATACACACGAAATACATGCAGGATCATCATTAGAACCATCATACTTGCCGACCACCGATGAACTGATCGTATTAACCAACCAAAGTTAACTTCAGTCATTATATATTGAACAGAAGCAAAAGCGTCAGTAACGGTTGGACGGTAGTAAAAAGTCATAGCAAAACCTGTAGCTACTTGTACTAAAAAACAAGTAAGCGTAATTCCTCCTAGACAATAAAATATGTTCACATGAGGAGGAACATATTTACTAGTTATATCATCCGCAATCGCCTGAATCTCAAGACGTTCTTCGAACCAATCATATACTTTATTGAGATAGGTAACCTGCGAACCCCCCCTAAGAACTGTATATGAGACTTTCATCTCGTACAGCTCAACCAGACACACCCCAATACTAATTAAAATTAAAAGGAATTATAGAATAGAAAGTTGAAAACCTCTTAATCCTATATACCTAATATATATTTTTTTTGCAGAAGATAGGAAAAATAAAAATAGGAAAGTTCTTCTTTATGGTGATAATGCCAAAATATCAAGTCGGCTCATTCGTCTTTCTCTTAATTGTTATTATTGGCCTCTTGAATATTCTCTTTTCCTTTTTTTCTTTGATTTGTTATTTTTTTATTTGTGTATAATGCAACTTTTTGCTTTTTTTATCATTGATAGGAATTTCTCTTGTTAAGACCCTATGAATCATTTGAAACCTCAGATTCATACTAGAACCACGATGATTCAATTTAATAAAACCCTAAAGCTAAGTACAAAGATTTCGTGAGTACGAACCCTTGGATCATCACTTATTTAATCAATAAGATAGGTATTATGACTAATAATACAAAAAAATTTGTCTGTTGGTTACACAAAAAAGGCATACAAAGGAGTTTGTAATAAGACAAATTTTTCGATTTCGAACTCCTTATTTTTTTGAAAAGCAAATTTTTTTGAATCCGATCTCGAGGTTTGAAACTTAAATATGAATCATAGTTCAAATATTTCTTGATCTTTTTTAGCTATTCCGTGTTTCAGATACCAAAAAAATACCCGACGAGGTAGAACCATCTTTATCAGGATAAGATGACAGACTCATTTTCTGTATTATCAATAGGATCAATTACAACAAGTCACACACTCATATTCCGGAAATACAGAAAGAAATTCCACGATCGAACTACCAAAAGGGGAATTAGAAATTCAAATTGGAGCCCTAAAAATTCACTTTGTATTGAAAACCTAGAACTTTACCGGTTTTTTTGGATTTCATTTTCTTGTGGATTTAATTCATTGAAATTCCATCCAGTAAAACAGAAGAATTATAAATTTCCAAAATGATACATAGGAATACTGCAAATAAAGCCATTGCAACTCCCATCAAAGGAGTAGTTCCCCACCCAGGAGCTACTTTACCATATTCCGAGTTCAATGGTTTCAATAAAGACCCTACGGTAGTAGGTTTTGGACGCGATCTAGAACTACCCTCAACGGTTTGTGTAGCCATAAATCCGATTCTATTCATTAAGATCTGTTGACTTTGTATACCATTCCGTTGTAAATAAATGATTTTATCATAGATCCATTGTGGTCTTAAAATTATATAATAATGGAAACAGCAACCCTAGTCGCCATCTTTATATCTGGTTTACTTGTAAGTTTTACTGGGTATGCTTTATATACCGCTTTTGGGCAACCCTCTCAACAATTAAGAGATCCCTTCGAGGAACACGGAGACTAGTTGAATTAACGAGCCTTCCTAGATAGGAAGGCTCGTTAATTCAATTAAGATAATGAAAAAGAATTTCACTTTTTAGTTGTAATTTTAGGAGGTTCCCGAAAAAAAATAGCGAAAAAAATTATTCCTAGAGTAGAGACTAATAGAAATGTATAAACCAATGCTTCCATAGATTCAATTGTGGTTTACAATTATAGCTTCCATACCTGTTTACTTGGGATTATTTTCCCGATAATGAGAAAAAAGAAAGAGTAAAAAAAGGACAGTGATTTCAATCAAGATTGCTCGAATATCCAATATCAAATCAAAAAATAAACTAGATGCAAAAAAGAATATAAAGGAATATTGTATTAAACTCCTTGTCTTCTTGTAGTTGGGTCTCCAATTTTTTGGAATGCACCAAATTCTACTTGAACATCCAAATCGGGGTCAATACCAGCAAAAACATCTCTGAACAAGGTTCTAGACCCATGCCAAATGTGTCCGAAGAAGAAGAGTAGGGCAAAGGAAGCATGCCCAAAAGTAAACCAACCCCTCGGGCTACTACGAAAAACACCATCGGATTTCAAAGTAGCACGGTCTAATTCGAAAATTTCACCTAATTGAGCACGTCTAGCATACTTTTTCACAGTAGCAGGATCACTATAGCTGACTCCGTTAAGTTCGCCACCATAAAACTCAACAGTTACACCTACTTGTTCAACGCTATACTTGGATTCTGCTCTTCTAAAAGGAACGTCAGCCCGAACAATTCCGTCCCCATCTATCAAAACGACTGGAAAGGTTTCAAAAAAAGTAGGCATACGGCGTACAAAGAGTTCGCGTCCTTCTTTATCTCTAAAAATAGGATGTCCTAACCATCCAACAGCTATTCCATCGCCGTTGTCCATTGAGCCCGCTCTAAATAATCCTCCTTTCGCTGGATTATTGCCAATGTAATCATAAAAAGCTAACTTTTCCGGAATTTTCGACCAAGCCTCTGATAAACTTTGATTTTCGGCTAGCCCAGCACTTACCCGTCGGTATATTTCTTGCTGAAAGTATCCCTGATCCCATTGATAACGGGTAGGGCCAAATAATTCGATCGGGGTAGTTGCTGAACCATACCACATAGTTCCGGCAACAACAAAAGCTGCAAAAAAGACAGCAGCGATACTACTAGAAAGAACAGTTTCAATATTACCCATACGTAATCCTTTATATAGACGTTGAGGCGGACGGACACTAAGATGGAATAGACCCGCTAATATGCCTAATGCCCCTGCAGCAATATGATGAGAGGCTATTCCTCCTGGAACAAAAGGGTCAAAACCTTCCACGCCCCATGCTGGACTTACAGGTTGTACTTTTCCAGTTAGTCCATAAGGATCAGATACCCATATTCCGGGACCGTACAAGCCTGTTACATGAAATGCACCAAAACCAAAACAAGCCACCCCGGACAGAAATAAATGAATTCCAAAAATCTTAGGCAAATCCAAAGAGGGTTTTCCTGTACGTTCATCACAAAATATTTCTAGATCCCAATACACCCAATGCCAAATAGCTGCCAAAAAGCACAAACCCGAAAACACAATATGCGCTCCGGCCACACCTTCGTAACTCCAAATGCCAGGATCTGTTATAGTTCCCCCTGTAATACTCCAACCGCCCCATGAATTGGTTATTCCTAAACGGGTCATGAAAGGTATAACGAACATACCCTGTCTCCACATTGGATCAAGAACGGGGTCAGAGGGATCAAAAACTGCTAATTCATATAAAGCCATCGAACCCGCCCAACCAGCAACCAGAGCTGTATGCATGATATGGACAGAAATCAACCGGCCGGGATCATTCAATACGACGGTATGAACACGATACCAAGGCAAACCCATGGAAATACCTCTTTATCAAAGAAAAATGACACTATGTAACTTTATTGCATTGAAAAAGACTATGACTGTGCAATGGATCCCCTTTTGTTCAATGGATTATTTCGGAACAAGGGTTAATATTTGTTCTATTTTGTTGGTAATATATGGAATAATTATGTTTGTAGGAACAAAGAGAAACAAATCTATTCTATACCCGATAAGTAGCAATACGCAATGGGGAGTTGATACTATCTTCTATCAGTAAATGTTTTCATACTTGCTCATTATTGTAAGGCTATATTGGTAAGAATTTTCTATTAAACTAAGCCCTTCTAATCTATGCAGAAAATATTTACTATAGATGATATTATAAAAAAAGATGATATTATAAAAAAAGATGATATTATAAAAAAGATGATATTATAAAAACAATTACTTTAAATTCTAATTATTACGTTTCCACATCAAAGTGAAATAGAGTACCTAATTATTATTTTTTCTTTCATTTAATGCCTATTGGTGTTCCAAAAGTTCCCTTTCGAAGTCCTGGAGAGGAAGATGCATCTTGGGTTGACGTATAGTGCGACTTGTCAGATATATTGGGTCCTATGGGATTTCCCCGTTTTCTCTCCCGATTGAGATATCCTCCCTTTCGCCAAAGAAAGATTGATTTAATTATCCAAAATTTGGAGCGTGAAATGCAATTAGATTCATTTTTGAGTTTTTTTTATAGGGGGATTCAGATTAATATTATCAATTAGAATAATTTATGGTTGGCTCGATTGGACCAAAAAAATGAAGTATCCAGGCTCCGTTTATAAAAACCCCAACTCCAATTGAAAAATATATTGGAGATTACTACTTGTATTAAAATTCCATAGTTTATTTACTTTAACTCTTAAAATAAAAGATATTTAAATAAATAAAAAAGAGGTAATCTTAAAAAAAAGTGGTATTGGAAACATTTGTCCTATACGTGCAAATAGAAATCGGGCAGATCTTTACCCGGAGTAGAGCATAAACCTAAAAAAAAAAAAAAGACCCAATCAAGAACAAGAAAATGACATCGTGATTTGGATTGGATCTCGATGATATGATACATCAATGATAAGTAAGTTCGATAAGTTTAGTAAATTCTTTTTTTTTTTTGATTTTAGTCGAATTTTTTTGTATTTGAATTCTAGAAATATTCTTCTATTATTATATATTATATGGGTAATTAGAGAATTTCGGAGAAGAAGAAAAAAGGAATCTTTTTTGAAAAATCGAAAAGGAGACTCTTGATTATTCATTATAAATTGAAAAAATTTCTATGAAAAATAAAAAAGGATATAGAATCTACACATTGATTTTTTTACAATTTTAGTTGAACCGTATGCATCAAAAGGTGCATGTACGGTTCCTAAGGGATAGACTTTTACCCTAATCAACCGACTTTATCGAGAAAGATTACTTTTTTTAGGCCAAGAAGTCGATAGCGAGATCTCAAATCAACTTATTGGTCTTATGGTATATCTCAGTATCGAAGATGATACCAAGGATTTGTATTTGTTTATAAATTCTCCCGGCGGATGGGTAATACCCGGAATAGCTATTTATGATACCATGCAATTTGTTCGACCAGATGTACATACAATATGCATGGGGTTAGCTGCTTCAATGGGATCTTTTATTCTAGTCGGAGGAGAAATTACCAAACGTTTAGCATTCCCTCACGCTTGGCGCCAATGAGTTTTTTATTTGCGAGAAAAAAGAAGACTATGCCTTCAACATATGAAATATTAACTAATAATAGCATGGCACTTTGAATTCGATATGAAATATTTTTCTCTATTTTCTTTTCAAAACCTTCAATTATGTATCGAAAGAGCAGTATGAGATGAAGAGTATTCCCGATTTCTTTTTTTTCTATTTCTATCGGGAGTCCATTTCAGCGTCACAAACTTTTTTTTTCAAAAAAAAAAAAAAGAAATTTATTCCGTATTTTTCGGATCAAAAAGAAACTTTGGGATTGCTGAACTACAGACAAAAAAATATATAAAGCAACGGAACCATCATAGTATTTTTTAGCTACTAAGAAAAGAAGGGTGGTAATTGGATAATTTACTGATTTGGATCTGATCGATTCGATATTTTTTCTTTATTCAACGGAAAATAAAAGTAAATTCCATTATATAGCCGTATGCAATGCGAAAAAGATGCATGTACGGTTATTCAATTCTTACTCTTAATTTAATTCTGTATTTTTTCTTTTCACCACATTGTGCGAGATAGAAAAACTTTTTTTATAGTATATCATCAGGGTAATGATTCATCAACCCGCGAGCTCTTTTTATGAGGCCCAAACGGGAGAATTTATCCTGGAAGCGGAAGAACTTTTGAAATTGCGCGAAACCCTCACAAGGGTTTATGTACAAAGAACAGGCAAACCCTTATGGGTTGTATCCGAAGATATGGAAAGGGATGTTTTTATGTCAGCAACAGAAGCCCAAGCTTATGGAATTGTTGATCTTGTAGCGGTCGAATAAAAAGACTAAAAATAGTTTTAAACGTTTGAAATTTTATCTTGTTACTAGATTTAACATTCTATTATAGGATTAATATTATAATATTAATTATAAATCTATTCGGTTAGGATTGATCTAAACCAGCCTATTATGTAGATGATTCAGCATGCCAACTATTAAACAACTTATTAGAAACACAAGACAGCCAATCAGAAATGTCACGAAATCCCCCGCTCTTCGGGGATGCCCTCAACGTCGAGGAACATGTACTAGGGTGTATGTGTGACTCGTTCAGATTATGAGCTGGAAGAAAAGCAAATGAAAGGGAATAATTTTTCCGGTATCAATAATCAGTACTGGTGAATAGTATAAAAAAACCTCCAGTCACTAGCTAAAATGAAAAAAAAAAGACCTATTCATCTATTGGGTATGAAATTTATGGTTTCTATTGGTAGAAATCAAATTGGATTTAAGATAAGAAAAAATTTCCTATTGGTAACGAACGTTGTCCATTTAGCAGGAAATCTTATTTTAAGAGCAAAAAAAATATGCTCCCATTGTTGCAAGAACGGACTAATAGGGTCAGATATCCAGCTAACCCTCAAAATTAGATACCGTTACTGTATAGGTGGATCTCATTGTGAAAGACCTATTACTGGATAATTCATGGGTAGAGCCGAAAAGTTTGAACTGTACAAGTTATCAATAAGATTCCGTAAATTTAGGAATTAAGGAAAGGGCTCCGGTGTATAGAGAGGACCTCACCGTTTTAAAAGTAACCATAGAAACGAAGGAACCCACTATTTTTTTAATCATATATATTTAACTTGAATTTACATTTTTGTTATATTAATACAATTTCTGATTTTTTTTATTGTTTCAAAACTGTAAAAAAAGTGGTTGGGAAGGTTATAGTAGCAAAAGCCATTGGAATTTTTATTTTATACATTGGAAAAATCCGTTTTGTTATTAATAGACCAGGGGAAGAAAAGAATAACTCAAAGAAAGAAAAGAAATTAGTTATTCATCAAAGTTTCAATTATTCAATGACTAGAGTTAAACGGGGATATATAGCACAAAGACGCAGAAAAAAAATTCGTTTATTTGTATCAAGCTTTCGAGGGGCTCATTCAAGACTTACTCGAACTATTGCTCAACAGAAAATAAGAGCTTTAGTTTCATCTCATCGGGATAGAGATAGGCAAAAGAGAGATTTTCGCCGTTTATGGATCACTCGGATAAACGCAGTAATTCGTGAAAAGGGGGTATACTATAATTATAGTAAATTTATACATGATCTGTACAAGAAAAAGTTGCTTCTTAATCGTAAAATACTTGCACAAATAGCTATATTAAATAGAAATTGTATTTTTATGATTTTCAAAGAAATTCTAAAAAAAGAAGATTGGAAAAAAGAATACCTAGAAACAATTTAAATGAAGTTCCCCGGAGTTTATTCTCCGGGAGTATAGAATCTGCTAAAATACGATAAATAAATAAAAATCAACAAATCCATTCAAAAAAAAAATTCCCAAATTTTAGATTATCTTACGACGTGACAATCAAATCTAGTTTTTTCTAGATTCTAGTATTTTTTTAGAACAAAACTGCAATCCGTGCTTGAATTCAGATTCCAATTTTGATTCAATTATCAATTAAATAAAGAAAAAGAATAAGTCTATTATTTTATTTATTTTTGGTTCTAAAACTAGCAATTCTAGTAGTCGACTCGGTTCTTTCAAATTGTTTCTCATTATTAAGAAAAGGTAACAAAGATAAAATACGCGCTTGTTTTATAGCAATAGTAATTAATCGTTGTTGTTTCAAGGTCAATCTATTCACTCGCCTAGATAAAATTTTTCCTTGTTCACTAATAAATCGACTAATTAAACTCATATTTCTATAATCAATTCGATCCCCCGATCCAATCGGGGGCAAACGCCTACGAAAGGATCGCTTGGATTTAATAAAGGGTCGCTTGGATTTATCCATAGTTTGTTTAGTTTATTCCTTATACATATTGAAAATCCTATTTCTTAAGTTAGAATTTTTTTAGGTCCAGCCAAAATAGGATTTTATTTGTTTATTTCTATTTTTTTCTATATATATTATATATAATATATAGGAAATATTTCCTATATATATACATATATACCAAATATATACATAAATAATTTTTCTATTAAATAATAAATATAAAAATTGTTTTGTTCCTTTACTTCAAAGTCTAATAAATAGATGTTCAGCTCGATCTATTTCTTTATCTCTCCATGAATTGTATGTTTACAACAATAGGGACAGAATTTTCGCAATTCCAACCGACTGGGCGTATTGTGTCTATTCTTTTGAGTAATATATCTGGAAACGCCCCTTGATAACCTATTAACACTTTTTCGAACACAACCAGTACATTCCAAAATCACTTTTACTCGGACATCTTTACCCTTAGCCATGAGCCTCCTTTGGATATTTGATTCAAGCAACTTTTCTACTTTTCTTGAAGAAAGGAAAAGAAAAAAATAGAAAAGTTGCAAAAATAGAAGTTGCTAATTAAAAATACAATTCGCGAAATATTTTGTTGAAATCAATTGAGTAATAATATATTAAGTAAAGAAATACTAGGTAATAAAATTCAAAAGGTTTATAACTAGAATTTCAAATCACAGTATTTTATTTCGTTTAAGCATCTTGTATAATACCCTTATCCTAGCCTCACATTTTCATTTCCCCTCGAGCTTGAAGCCAAGTTTTGATGAAGTTGATTCCACCTTTCTTCTTTTTTTATTACTAAACTAATCCTATTTATTTTTTTATTAGAAAAAAAAAAGAGGGGAAGATTGAGTCACAGATAGTTTATTCTATCTATAATTTTCGTTACCCCCTCCCATATCAATAAATAGAATCAAAAAAAAGGGAATGTCAGCGCATCTGGAAAAAAACGATTGATTTCTATTAATAAACCAGCTAAAGACCCAAACCATAAAGTACTTAATACCGGTGCCACGGAAAGATATGTTTTGAAATCTCGCATTGAAAATCCTCCTTTTTGGTTTCTTTAATATAGAAAATATTTAATATATAAAATAAAATTAATACATATCTAATCTATGATTCGATGTATGTATATAGTTAAAGACTACTTGTGTTTGTACACGAAATCCCTAAGGTAAGTAAAAAAATCTACATTAAAATTAAATAATTAAATTTAAAATAATTAAATTTAAATGATAGTAGATAAGATATTTTTTTTAAGAAAAATAATAGCATTACCGAAAAGTTTAGTTTACGACAGGTTTTTCATATACATAAATATACAAATCCTTTCTATTATACCTTATATGAGAAAAGACCAAAAAGAAGAGGAAACAGCAAAGCAAATTCAATTATGAATTTATATGGGAAATCGGTATGTGGAAAACAAGACAAGGATTCTTTACAATTACATTATAAAACCCAATTGAATTGAAAGGGATGTAGCGCAGCTTGGTAGCGCGTTTGTTTTGGGTACAAAATGTCACGGGTTCAAATCCTGTCATCCCTACCTAATTACTTTTACTCTAAGAAGTAAGGAGGAATTTTTTGAAATTTTTATTCAAATTGAACAGACGTAATTTTTCATTTTGTTTATGATACTCTATATGTATAGATAGTATATCCATGCAGGATGTAGATAGAGTTTTGAGTTATAAAAAAAACCTTTCTTTCCGGTCTTATCTATTGGAATAATAAAGCGCTCTTAGTTCAGTTCGGTAGAACGTGGGTCTCCAAAACCCGATGTCGTAGGTTCAAATCCTACAGAGCGTGATTCCATTCTTATTAGGTCAAATTGAATTATCAAATTAGAAATGAATAATAATCGAATCTAACATTGACCTCCTCTTTCTCGAATCCACAGGAGGTCAATCAAAAAAGGTTTAGTAATTAATCAAAGATCCAACTGATCACCACGTCTGTATTGTAAATATGCAGTTACAAATAATCCAGCCAAAGTAATAGGAATTAGGCCTAAGACGATTCCAAATAGAAAAACTTCAATCATTTCAATTCATTTGAAAAAAAAAAAATAAAGGTAATATCTATCCCTAAATATTAATCTGAATTGACCACGAATCTCAATAAGCGAAAATTCTAAATTGCTGCAGTAAAGAACTATAACATAGGCTGAATCCCATAGAAGCATTTCTTGAGTTGTTCATTTAATTAATTTCAAATAAGCCGTATCTTATTTAGACCTATAAATAGAGCCGAGGTTATAGTTAAAGCCGCTAGTAAAAAACCAAAATAACTGGTTAGAGTAGGCATGAAGGAGCTAACTAAAATATGTTCTTTTTATACATATATTTATAAAGCACGTACCTAAGTTTCGATTTAGAAAGAGAATACGCAAAAATCTCAATTTTAATAATAAGTTCAATTGAAAGTTTTTGATTCGTCAACTATTCCATTATGGATGTCAATAACAAAGATAAAGTAAGAGCAGTAGAAAAAAAGAAACGACTAATTATCTGGAACATCTACACATCTCGTAAATTTGAATCAACAGATTTTTTGGGAAACCTTTGAAGAAACAAATCTAATAATAAAATAATAATAAGTATGCTACGGGCTGTGGAATTAATTTTCTTCAAAAATGAAATGTTATTTATTTGAATCACTATAGAATATTAATAGTAATTAAAATGAAAAAATCATTTCATTTTTATCCTTTCTTTTTTTTAATTGGATCAAATCTAGTTTTTTTGAACGAAAAGTTGTTTTATATTTTTATAATATAACACTTTTTACTTTCAATTGAACTTATTAGACTGAGTAATCGGGTTTAGCCATATAAAAAATAGTTTGAATGAAAAGAAAAAGACTATCAACATTCAAAACAAATTTTTATTTTGTCTAACTCGATTAGAAAACTAATAATTGCTATTATCTTTGCCTTTATAGGTTCTACATTTCATATTACTATTCTTTCTTTAGAAATAGAAAGACACCTCCTTGTAGTTAGGTCAATAAAAACCCTTAGATCTAATGCAATAACGGATTAATTGATTTGAATTCCTATTCTATACCTATAAACGCGAAAAAGAAACTTATAGATTGTTCCTTTCATTGAATTGGAAGAATATTCTAATTCAGTAATTTTTCACAAATTATTACCACCCTGTCAGATTCCCATTTT